TAATAGAATTTTCTCTAGTTATTTTAATATAAAATAGAATTTATAAATTCATTGAATTTGTTCACTACTTATGTAATAAATCAAAAAACGGTTCTGATAAACCGGGAAAAATTGAAACCAAGAATAGGGATCTTTGACGAACGGGATCAAGAATTATTAATTATTTTATTATTTCGACACAAGAACAAGAAAAGGAATTTTTCTGGTATCAAAGACTAGGAAGATGAATAATCCCTTCTAGAATCCTTTGTTCCCTTCCTTTTTTTTTCTATTCTCCATTTACTTATCTTATTTTTAATATCTAATCAAATTTCATTCTATTAGAATAAAAATGGATACATTCAATGACATTTCAATCTGGCACCAGTGACATAATAATACCGCTCCTATTTGCATTGTAAAAAACAAAGAAATAAAGAAGAGGTAAAATAGTCTTCCTCACAATATCCATACTATGACTAGTAATGCGGTACAAGTCATTCCCGAAATAAGGTAGAAAAAGAATATAAACAAAAACAAGGAAAAAGTTTTTCATAATTTTGTGATCATACATAATTAAATTAGAGAATTGCCAACAAAAATTTGGTTTTTTTTACGAACTTGATGTTGATAAATACGCAGATTTAGAAATTCATTTCGGACAATTGAACCTTCTCAAACTGTTTCTTTTTAAGAACTAAAAAGATTTGTGCCAAAATAACAGATGCAAAAAAGAACAAAAGGCCTTGGACACGTAATGGATCTTGAAGGACTATTTCCGCATCTCCCTGACCAAATCCTCCCACATTAGGATTACTCGTTAATGGTTGATCCAGTTTGATAGATTCGCCCTCTGAAACAAGAAGTTCTGGTCCTGGAGGGATAATATCAACCACTTGACGCTCATTCGATGCATCCACTATGGTTATTTCATATCCTCCTTTTTCTTTTCGTATTATTTTGCTTACTATACCTGCTGCTGTAGCATTATAAACATTATTATTACTCTTACTCCCGTCGGGATAAATCTGACCCCTTCCCCTGTTCCCGCCTACGTATATGGGATATTTTAAGAAGTGAACATCTTTCTTAGTCGCAGGGTCCGGGGAAAGAATAGGAAAGGTGATTTCACTATATTTCTGACCAGGAACGGGCCCTATCACAAGAATATTTTTTTTAGTGGGACGATAGCTCTGAAAAGACAGATTGCCCATCTTTTCTTTAATCTCGGGAGAAATACGATCGGGGGGGGCTAATTCAAACCCTTCGGGTAAAATAAGAACAGCCCCCACATTCAAACCGCCCCTTTTCCCATTCGCAAGAACTTGTTTCAGTTGCATATCATAAGGAATTCGAACAACTGCTTCAAATACAGTATCAGGAAGTACCGCTTGTGGAACCTCGATATCCACGGGCTTATTAGCTAAATGGCAGTTGGCGCAGACAATACGGCCGGTTGCTTCTCGTGGATTTTCATAACCCTGCTGTGCAAAAATGGGATATGCATTTGAAACGGGTGCCCAAGTTATTATATATATCATGAGTGATACGGAAATAGATCGAGTAATCTCTTCCTTTATCGAAGAAAGGGTATTTCTAGTTTGCATGGTCCAATCATTGAGCCCAAAAATTTCTACAATAAAATTAGGTAGGTCCCTAGTATAGTTCCCTATCCATGATTCTGCTATTTACTGAAATAATCTTACTCGAATATAGGAGGCATCCTTCTGGATGGGTAGAAGGAATAAGTACAATTTTGAATGTTTTACTTATGTTACAAAGTAACAAACATTAGATTTTTCAGTCATTCATTGAATGATAAATCACTACAAGTGACGGAGATACACGATTTAAATAACGGAAGATCCAATATTTGAAAATTGTGTCCAGAATGACCGGAAAAGTGGAAACAAGACCGGATATAATTTGATCGTTATGAGAAAATCCAAAATCTTTGTAGACAGAACCAATCATTAGTTCCCAACCATGGGGCGAATGGAATCCTATACATAAATCAGTTAATAAAAGAATAGAAAAAGCTTTTATTGTGTCGCTTAAATTATATAGGAACTCTTGAACCCAAGAGTTAAGAATAACAAGTTCTTCATTACCAAGAATAGAATAACCACTTAGAATAATGAAACAGATTATATTTGTCGAGAAGTGCAAAATCGTATGGATACGATCCTCATTGTGCATCTTGATCAATTGGATCGTTTCTTTGTAGATTCCGATACGAAGCTTTTGTAGATGTGTTTCTGGGTATTCCTTTAACATTTCGTCCAAGAGAAAGAGTTCCTCTAATTCTCTAACTTTTTTTATAATACTCTTTTCTTGAATATCATTCAAAAAAATTTCGGATTGACCAGTATTCCACCAATTAGTAACCCAAGATTCTAGGCTTTTATTAAATAAAAGAGAGATCCACCAGGGCAAAAATACTATAGATGCAAGATATAGAAGGGGAATGAATGCTTTCTTTTTTGCCATTTTTTCGTCTTTGATTTTTTAATGAACTCACTTCATTCGTTACCTCTCTACACTACTAATATTTATATCAAACATAAGTTCTATTACAAGTCATATGGATACTATTATGAATCCATTCCCTGTTTTTTAGTTTTTGATTTGTGATTCATTAGTTAATCCTTGAATTTCGAAATAATACAGAAAGAAAATATCAAAGAATCCACTTTTGTTACTGTGGAGTTGATTTACATACGCATAAAAATTTCGGACAAAGACTGTTTTCTGTCTGTTCCGTATACGTCTGCTTTGGCTCAAATGAGCATTCTGAAGAAATTCCCGTTAAGTTATACTATTACTATGGTCTATAAAAAAGACTATTCTTTCTTTTCAGTTTTATCCCTCTTGCTACGAACTAAGAAAGCATTCATTCTGAACTTCATTTTTCAAAAAACTTCAATTGGTACACGCAAGAAATAGGCCAATTCGGCAGCCTTTTGCTCAATTTCTCGTGGGGTCAGATTCTGATCGGTACGAGTCAAGGGAATGGCCCCTTGGCCTCTGATTTCCATATAAAGGACACGACGTGCATAAATACCCTCTTTAACTTCTATTCTGATGGACTGAATGTCTTTCATAAGGAATCGGAGGAAGATTCGACGATTTTTTCCAGGAAACCCCCAACGAAAAATAGACACTATTCCTTCTTTTCTATCGAATCGATCATAACCGCTACCTACATTCCACAAAATTGTGCACCACAAATAGGAGCTAATAAAGAGACCTGCAATCCCATAGAAAGACATTACGATCCCCTGTGGAAAAAAAATTATTTGCTGAGACGGAAATAAAGATATCAAATCCCTACCAAGATAACTGGAAGTTCCAACCAACAAAAACCCTAATGAACCTAAAAAAAGGATAAAGGCCCAGCAGAAATTGCTGATTTTTCGAGATCCTCTTATAAATTCTATCCATATACGTTCTGATCGCCAACTCATACTAGATCTCGTTGCATTTTATTGGAATTGTTAGAATAACAAAAATATATTTGACTTTTTTTGTTTCCGAAGTAACTCTAATCAACTAGCACTATTTTGATGTGAACCTTTACTTTAGGAGTAATTCATCGAATTACTTAGATCTAAAATAATAACATCACCTTTATATGATTCCCTATAGATACCTACATCCATATAGATATATTGATTTTACATCTCAACCATTCGTCGCCCGATCTGTTATATATTTTCGATTTTCAAATACTTATAATTCATTTCCTCAGATATCATGTTTACGCATGTATAATCGCTTATGTTTGGAGTCAGCCACATGTTAGACTCTAGTCTACTAAATAGATAGCTGTGTTATCGTCAAAGTCTAAGTTTTGAAAAAAAAAAAATAGACGGCACTAGCATATTTAAAAAATCTTGTTTTTTTGAACATGAAGAGATAAAGAAGCCATTGCAATTGCCGGAAATACTAGGCCTACTAAAGGCACAAAAATAGAGGGTAAGTTTGTCATAGAATGGATACCTCGACTTAATATTTGTACCTGTTATTTATTGTTATATTAATATTTTTACCTGTTATTTATTGATTGTTATAAAAGGTATCTTATAATTATACTAATTCATATATAATTATACTAAGTAATATCTACTTGAGTATATATAGAAAAGGAATGCGGAATGTCGAATTAAATAAATGGACTTACTCATCTTTCGACATGAAATATATGTATCATAATAGACTTTTGTATTATTTTATTTATTATCTTGTCTTATAATTTTTTTGAATAAAATTTCATAAAGATTTTCGTACAAATTACCCAAAAGTTCGTTATAATCCGATCCAACAACAGGGATTCGTAGTAAAACTAGAGATCCTCTAGAGATGTAGAAAGATGCAAGACTCTATGCCGCTATTTGCTATAGTTGGATTATATATCCACATGTAATGTAAGAAGGGAGCATGAAATTCATTTTATTCCCGCCAAATTTTGCGGAAGAAATAATTTGCTCTTTTATTTTGTTTAATAGGGGTTTCCTAATTACTAATCAGGAATATCGGTAAAAAAAATTTCTCCGCATGATTCTTTCTACAATTTAATCTTATGTTACCAAAGAAAAATCCATTCTTCGAATTTTTACTTTGATTCCTATAAACTAAATAACTACTTGTTCGTCACAAAAAAAATAATTCATTTTTGAAGTTTTAAGTAAGGCTTTACTTGATTGAATTTTGATTCGAGGGAACGAAAGCGTGGAGCTGAAATAACTCACTCAAAACACCTTTTAAAGGATTACGTGGTACGATTAGATCGAATAAGCCCTTATCGAATAAATATTCAGCCACCTGTGAACCCTCAGGGACTGTCGTATTCAATGTTTGTTCAATTACTCTTTTACCCGCAAATGCGATGTAGGCATCGGGTTCGGCAATAATGATATCCCCCAACATACCAAAACTAGCTGTCACCCCACCAGTAGTAGGAGATGTAAGGATTGCTACATAGAATAATTTTTTATTTGATTGATAATCATATAAAGCGG